ACTGTGGCAGGGTAAGTTTCCTTGCTCGGTATCAGGTATAGCTTGCTTTGCTCACTCACTGGGGTTGGGGGGCGAGATAAGGATGGTATTGTCAGACCCAGTTTCATGTGGCAAGGTACGGCTTCTCGCTTTATAAAAAAACGAAGTGACAGAGCAATCGGGATCCGTACTTTGTCATCGATCCAATTCCTACCTCTCTTTGTTTCTCTCAATCACATACGTAGGAAACATAAAAAAATGGGACAACCAAAAGCTTTAGCAACGGTCGGAATGACTTTTCTTCAACTTGATGGTGGAGCTTTCAAACCTGCTCCGGATTTCAGGAGTATAGGAAGTGCATATGAGTTCATGAGTCAAGGTGCGCTTCTCCTCCAATCGAATATATTATACTAAAGCAACAAAGCCAAGAGGAGAAGTATACCAGTCCGGCGCAATCAGCTATAAACCAAACCACTCCTTTTGTTCTGCAACTGGATGGTCTCCCGAAACAGGTCAACTGGTAAATCCGGAACATTCCCTTATTGAAAGAATGCCCCGCTTCAATCTCTTGCTTGCTTTGGTGCCTGGTCCAAGGAAAGGAGTCTAAGTCTGCCTTCAAATAAGCAATCACAAAGGCTGATCGGTCATAGGCTCCGCCCTTGTTTTAGATCTTCTATCTCTAGCATTGGCTAGCGAAGCAGTAGTGGCAGAGGTTGAGCTGGTAAGCTAGCTCATAGGGCCGGCTGTCGGATGCGCTAAGGATGCTTATTCTTTTGTGCTAGGAGCAGTATGCAAGCTAGGAGTTTAATGTGAGGCGATAGTGCCTTGTCGATAGGTAGCTCATCCCTTGCTTGGTAGTTCAAGACGTAGGCGCTGTTGTCTTTGACTTAATGTTGAAAGAGCGATGCCTACAGGTGCAAAATCAATAGGTGCCAGATCAGCAGAAAGAATTCTTCATGGGGTCCCAGTCAATGAAATATTTCCCGAGAAAGATATATGGGACATAGTCAATTCGCCTAACTACTGTTCCGGGGTGGTTCACATACCTGGAGAAATAGAGAACGCTTTAACTATCAAAAAGCTTTCCATATTTAACCAATTGTTGGTAAATATAAAGTATGATTTCCACGAAGGGATCATGCATAAGTAGTACTTTTCCCTGTTTAAGTCTTATCTTTCTCTTCTTGCACATAAAGAACAAGAAGAGAAATAATAAAAAGAACGAGCTGCGCTTCACCAAAAGACCGGCCCGATCATCCAATTCGCTCCAACAGACAGGCATGGTTCTGTAGTCAAAACAACTTCGTCACTTTCGTGTACTCATCGGACGGCAGCCCTTTCGGGGTTTCCTTAGGGACCGATTCACTCTGCGTAGATTGACTGAACGCAGAAAACCTTCCACTGGCAGGCGATCCTGTTTTTCACAGGATTTCTCGTTACTCATGTCAGCATTCTCACTTCTGATATCTCCAGGTGTTGTCACCAAAAACCTTCCCCGATTGACAGAACGTTCCGCTACTGACACTTGAAAAAGCAACTTTCAAGGTCTCGTCGCTTCGGTGAATCACTTGAGCCCTGATACATTTTCGGTGCCATGGAGCTAGACCAGTGAGCTATTACGCTTTCTTCAAAGGATGGCTGCTTCCAAGCCCACCTCCTGGTTGTCATCGCTCGATCACTTCCTTTTCTACTGCTCTACTGAAATAGATTTCTCGGAAAACCAGCTATATCCGATCTTAGTTGGCCTTTCACCCCTAGCCACAAGTCATCGCCTCCTTTTTCGGCAAAACAGCAACTTTTGGACTTGGGCCGCCTCCACCAATTGCTGAAAAAAAGGGCACCCTTTCCCTTCTTGCTCTAGGGCTTCCCCGTTATTTAACCAATCCAAAGCGCTCTTTCCCTTGTGGAGCTTGACCAATGCGGCCTCCCATTCCTTCTCGCTTGCTTCGATGGTAGAGCTGAACTTCTCGCAAATTTTTAAGATCTTCTTCTTACATTGATTCTTAAGACTAGACTCGCTCAGACGAAGAAGATCTGCTCTATCAAAAGTAGGCTTGCTCGACCGAAAACGACCATAATCCGGTTTCCACTTCCGTATGCGCCTGTACCCTTCCGCCTCCTCCGCATCCGGTTTCCACTTCCGTATGCGCCAGTACCCTGTCGCCTCCTCCGCTTCTCCCGCGGAACCCTCTTCGGTCTCCGAGGCGTTGGAATGAGGTACTGGATTCGGGAATGGCAAAGTTGAAGGCCCAACCTCGGCCTCGGGGGAAGGCAGTTGTTGGATAGGGGGAAGATCTGCCCAAAAATCGGGTGATTCCGTATCTTCATCACTCTGGAATAAAGAAAGGATAGGTTCACCTTCAGGTAAACCCCCTCCGCCCCCAGTCCCAGTCATTTCTCCATCTATCGTGGGACAAAATTGAGCTACCGCTTTCAGCAGCTCATTCCTATAAAGGTAAGAAGACCTCCGACCCAGCCTGAATAGGAGTATCGTTAAGATGATTATTAAGCCCGATGTTAT